GCTACCCAAAATCAATTGGCAAGAGGTCAAAGATTACGTGAATTACTTAAACAATCTCAATCCGCCCCTCTTACCGTGGAAGAACAAATAATGACTATTTATACTGGAACGAATGGTTATCTTGATTCATTAGAAATTGGACAAGTAAGGAAATTTCTCGTTGAATTACGTAATTACTTAAAAACAAACAAACCTCAATTCCAAGAAATTATATCTTCGACCAAAACATTTACTGAGGAAGCAAAAATCCTTTTGAAAGACGCTATTCAGGAACAGTTGGAACGCTTTCTGCTTCAGGAACAACCATAAAGAAATTAATCCCTTTTTCCAATTTTCTTGATCTAGAAAAAGAAGATGGCAATAAATTGCGTCCAATAGGATTTGAACCTATACCAAAGGTTTAGAAGACCTATGTCCTATCCATTAGACAATGGACGCCTTTCATTACGATTTTTTTTTATTTTTACTTTTATATCTCTTATTCGGGAAAAAATAGAAATAGAATAGGGTTTTTTGTGATAGAATCAGGATAATTGTCTATTCAATTCAATAATGCAGTCATTCATTCTGCATTCGATTTCATTGAATTCTATTGCTATATTTATTTACTTTTCTATTTAATATAGAAAAGTAAATAAATTATAATATATATATATATATAAATCTATATATATATTAAATAGAAAAAAACGAAAAAGCGGGTAGCGGGAATCGAACCCGCATCGGTAGCTTGGAAGGCTAGGGGTTATAGTCGACGTCAACTCAGGGTTTTTAACGTCTCTAATTCAAAACCGAACATGAAACTTTGGTTTCATTCGGCTCCTTTATGGAAGATGGAGAAATTCCATGATCTAAGCTGTGAACGAAAAAAAAAAAAACAACAACAAAATTTGACCCATAACATCTATGTCAGCTTTTCTATCTTGAATAGATTCAAGACGGCTCGCTTTATAGATGATCCCTCTATAAGAGGAAGATTAGAAAAATCTTTCTAGTTAGTTCGTTCTCTATTTCTATTGGAGAGAATCCTGAGGAAAAGTCTTCTTTTCTACCGAGCTAAACGAATATGTTGATGTCTATAGTAAACCAAAGTCATCATTTTATAGCTATTTTACTTCCATTTTCCCTCGACAAATAAAAAAAAAGAAGATTTAGTTACGATTAGAATTTTTTTTACTTTCCTTATCCATGGATCTTTTACTCATACTCATTCAATTGGAAGTATTGATCCAATTCAATCAAAATTCTGTTTCGTAATTTCAGAATCCAATTTGAATTTCAATTTGGATAAAAATCACGAGAATGTGGATTTGTCCTCGAACTTGTCATTGCGAGGTAAAGGGTTAAATCCTTTTTAAGAAATGAAGTTTTTGTTCGGAATACAAAGAAAACCGAAGGACCCCTTAACTATTAGGGGATTCATATAACGAATCTCACTTTTACCACTAAACTATACCCGCTACAATGTCATTATTGTATAGAAATGGGTTTTTGTCGAACAAAAAAGAATTGTGGCGGTATCAGAAAAAATCCTGAAATTTAGAGTGTTGATGCCTTTTGTCAGGTGACTCTCATTTTTACTAAAAAGGCTGATTTAAATAACCTATTCTATCTTTTTTTGCTGGAGGGGTTTGGACCGATTAGGGTTTGATAAAATAACTTTAGTTATAACATAAAAATAACTGATGGAAGAATCCACGTTTAAAAAATTTAACCCCCCTTTTTCAAGTAAAGAATTTCTCAAACAAAAAGGAAAGGATCTTTTAAATTATCCTTTTTTTTTACGTCTAGTTTCTAGTTTTAGGAATTAGTTCCAACTATATACTATATCTAGTAATCTAGTAAAAAAAAAAAAAAGAATAGTCCCTTTTAGACTAAAGTATTTTGAAAAGGCCCGGCTAGGTACTAACCCGGCCAGGCCATGGGAATGAAAAAGCCCTTACTCTTACTTTATAAAAAAAGAATGGGGTTGCGGTTAAACCGCCTTTAGACCCATATAATAAAATAATAAAGGAAAAATAAAGAAGAAATACTCTTTTCAATCCTTACCTTATACATGTTAAGTAATGTAACATAGTACTTATTCTTTTTCAACTGGAGAGATGGCTGAGTGGACTAAAGCGTCGGATTGCTAATCCGTTGTACGAGCTATTCGTACCGAGGGTTCGAATCCCTCTCTTTCCGTTTCCGTTGAATTTATCTTTTTGTTTTCTTTAATATTTATCGGAAAGGAAATACTTTTTATTTTCTTATAGTCAAATTCCTAGTTAAAGGAGTAAATTGAAAAAATTCTAAGAAAATCTTAAAATATAAAATAAAGCAAAAGAAAGGAAAAAGTCTTATCCCATTTTTTAGTCTTCTCGTCCAGGATTACGGCCTGGATCATTAGATAGGAATCCGAAGATGAAGAGAGAAACAAAGAATATAACTACTGTGTAAACGAAGAGTTTGAGAGTAAGCATTACACAATCTCCAATATCATTTTTTTTTTTGTAAAAAAGAGAATAGATTCGCCATTTTTATACCCCATATTCTAACTATTTTGATACTAAGAAATGAAGCAGTTTCAAAAAAAAATGAATTTTCATAAATTCAGTTGTAATATTTGGAAGAAGACTCTTTCATTACCAAAAGTCTCTTTAATATCCAAAACCAAAATAGTTAATTGGTGGGTAACCCACTAGAGTTTTTCACCGGAAAAGGGTCAGAATGCAGAAATGAGGTGATCCAGCTTTAGAGCAACTATTCAAATTTGCACCAAGAGCTCAGCCCTTATCAATTGTTAGTTTTTTTTTATTGAATAAAGCATGCATTTTTCTAGAACAGTATTATATTTAATATCTCAGCGAAAGCTTACAGCAGCTTGCCAAACAAAGGCTAAGAGAAAAAATAGCAGAGGTATAACTGGCATAAGATCTACAATTGGATTTAAAAAGGCGTAGGCCTCAGGTAATTTGGCAAATAAAAAATGAATCGAATAAAGGTCAGAATTAAGACAGATACCGCTCAAACTGAAGATATTAAGCATAACAAAAGTTTTTTGTTCTTGGAGATAATTGCTTTTTGATTGAGTTATTGATATAAGGGAAAATGAAGAAAGTAAAATAGACTCAAAAACTCTTATTTTTCTTTGAACTTACCCAATAAAAAATCCTTCTATTTTCAATTCAAAATAGAAGAAATTCAAATTTCATACAATATCTTATATCTTAATTAAATTATATGTAATGATCAATCCATTTTTATATAATTCTATATCGGCACGTGTTTAAAATTATCCATTCCATAGAAATTTTGGCTGGAATTGACGAACAACCACTACTAACACTAATCTTTATTAGTGAAGAATCTAAATAGAAGTGGGGCGTGGCCAAGTGGTAAGGCAACGGGTTTTGGTCCCGCTATGCGGAGGTTCGAATCCTTCCGTCCCAGAGGATATGGATTATATGCAACTAAAGAACGCTTTTTTTTTTTCTAAACTATCATTTATTTACAATAACAGAGTAATAGCCTATTGGATAGAATTTGGTTCTTCTTTCTACTTTGTTACTAATACTAATTCTTTTATGAACCATATCTTTTTTACAAACTTAATTGAGTTCAAATGACACCTATATTTTTTATTCAGGCAGGTATAAGTAACATAAATTACACTAGTTTGAATAAAAAAAAAGAAGTTGTACAGTCCTTTCATCATAGGCACATGCTCTTTGATATTCATACTGAAGATAAGTACTTAGAAAAAATGGATTTTTCTATCTCAGGATAGGCTGAAAACATGTGCTATATTCAAATAATGATGTCGAAGTAGGAAATGTGTTTTCAATATTTTTCCTGTGAGTTCTCGGTACTGGAAGAGGCGGATTCATTACAAAGAACTCGTTTATTCATGTTATTTTTATTCTATTTTTATTGTAGAATTCTATTCTTCTATAATTATATAAAAATAATACAATATTTATATACAATAAAATTTGGAATTTAAATAGGGGATTTAAGGTGAATTCTTAGTGAGGACTTCCTTCGAAAAGAATTTCGCCACCCATATACACGTCAAATAGATTACTATATACGGAGTACTGACCAAACCAATGACTACTCATGATTCCATTTCTAAACTATAGGATGTTATGGTAAAACTTCGTTTGAAACGATGTGGTAGAAAGCAACGTGCGACTTGAAGGACATGATCAGCTGTGGATTCTTACATCCGTCATTTTAGATCGCAATGAAGGTGCCCTTGGCTCGACATCTTTTGTTCTGTTCTATTACTCTCAATTATAATTCAAATAGTACATAATATGATGGAGCTCGAGTATAAAGTATTGATTGATTTCTTAGGGGCAAGAATCTAGGGTGAGTGCCAATGAATAAGTTGGAACAACTTCGTAAGTGTATCTTCAAGATATAAATCGAAAGGATCGAATTCGAACATGCCGTTTTTTTCGAATTGGTAAAACTCTTTTGATCCAAAGTGTATAAAGCGGGAATCAAGCATTCGAATGATTCTTTGATATAAGAAATCATAAAAAAGGGTATGTTGCTGCCATTTTGAAATGATTAAGGGTCACCGAAGTAATGTCTAAACCCACGGATTCACAGTAAAGATAAAACATCTTGGAACAAGGAAAGACTTTTTTCAATTGTCTTAATAACTAGAGAAGAATAAAAAACTTCTAAACGAGACAGAAAGAGGTTAGAGACCACTCAATAACTGAAATGCCTAAGGCCATTCTTTGAACTATTTGAGAGTTATCTAACTTGAGTTATGAGTACGAATGCCTTTTTTGTTTTTTTTTGAAAACAAGAGAGGGCTTTATTTTGATTCTATTTAATTATTTTAGGGATCCACGTGGCATTTAAATTATAGAATTTCAAATCATTTTTTCTTGAGCCGTACGAGGGGAAAACTTCTTATAAGGTTCTGGGGGGGGTATTACATCTATCCCAATAAGCCGTTTATCGAATTGTTGCAATTGATGTTCGAGCCCGAAGAGAAGGAAGAGATCTTCGTAAAGTGGGTTTTTATGATCCGATAAGGAATCAAACCCATTTAAATGTTCCTGCTATTCTCTATTTCCTTGAAAAGGGGGCTAAACCGACAGGAACTGTTCATGATATTTCAAAGAAGGCAGATGTTTTTAGGGAACTTTTTCTTAATCAATCCAAATTAAAGAACTAAAAAAAAAGAGTGTGGGTATGACTCGGATCTAATCTAATTTTTTATATCTTTTCGTTACTATATCTCTTTCTTACTCTAATCAGAACCGATTTTTTATTGTTCCTCTAAAATCACATGATAAGAACGAAAATACCTTGTATTGGTATTTTGATAGAAAAATCTTCAAATGAATAGAATAGCTCAAGAACTTGGATTTAGAAATAGAAAATTATGATATTCCCTTTAATTGGATGGTTTTCTTTGGAGTTCTAAAGGACGAGATTAAACTTCCTTATGTCAACTTCTATTGATTAATTAATTCCAATATATTTATATTTTTCCTATTTGCTTTTTCCATTTCGTTTTTATCTATCTATTATCTATGTAGATAATCCATGTAGTGCCAATCCAACACAAGTCCTTCTTTTTTTCTTAGTAATTTAGATTAGAATGGAATTTCTTGTCGTTTTTGTATTGTATTTTTTTCTCAACATTTATCTTGACAACAGTCTATCGAACAAATATAATTAGATCGTGTATAAAAAGAAAAGAATCCATTTATCTTCGTTCCATAGATTTAGGTTTTTCTTTCCTTCATTTTTTATTAGTTTTTAGTTCAATGTTTCGATTGTGTCATGCAATCTTTAGTTTGGTTTTGACTGGATTTATAGACTTTTTTGGCTTGGGGTTGCTAACTCAACGGTAGAGTACTCGGCTTTTAAGTGCGACTAGGATTTTTTACACATCTGGATGAAGCAAGGGATTCGTCCATACCGTCGGTAGAGTTTGTACGACCACGACTGATCCTAAATGGGAATGACTGGAAAAAATAGCATGTCGTATCAATAGAGAATTCTAAAACTATTTCATTCTTAAAAGCTTGCTCCTGATTTTAATTCTTGGAGCAAACCAAAAAAAAATGAATTGAAAGTTGGGTCAGGTGAATAAATGGATAGAGCCTTTTGGCTCCAATTGTAGGGAAATAAAAAGCTACGTGCTTATGTTCGTAATTTGAACGACTACCCGATCTAATTATACGTTAAAAATATATTAGTGCCTGCTACGGGAAAGGCTGCGCCCATGAATGGATTATCCATTAAAAAAAATCCTAACTATTCCCCCTTTTAGAGTGGGGATGACTGTGTAAAAGAAGCCGTATATTGATAAATATCCATTTTCCAAAATCAAAAGAGCGATTAAGTTGAGAAAATAAAGGATTTCTAACCACCTTCTTAATCCTATAATGAATCTAAATTTTTTATATGGAAAAGAGAGGATAGAGAGTCCGTTGATGAGTTTACTTATCTCCGAGGTTTTTCTTTTTTATATTCCTCTAATACCTTGTTTTGACTGTATCGCACTATGTATCATTTGATAATCCAAGAAATGCATTATCTTTTATTCAAATCGAATTTCCATTTTAAATGGAGGAAGTTAAAGGATCTTTAGACCTCGATAAATCTCGTCAACATGACTTCCTATATCCACTTATCTTTCAAGAGTATATTTCTGCATTTGCTCATGATCATAGGTCCGTTTTGTTGGAAAATGGGGATTATGACAAAAAGTGGAGTTTTCTACTTCTTAAACGTTTAATTAATCAAATGTATCAACAGAACCATTTAGCTCTTTTTACTAATGGTTCTAACCAAAATGCATTTTGGGGGCACAATAAGAATTTGTATTCTCAAATGCTATCAGAAGGTTTTTCAGTAATTATAGAAATTTTATTTTCCCTACGACTAGAATCTTCTTTCGAAAGGAAAGAAATAGTAAAATTTAAAAATTTACGCTCAATTCATTCTTTATTTCCTTTTTTAGAAGATCAATTGGTACATTTAACTTATGTGTCAGATATAGAAATAACCCCTCCCACCCATCTTGAAATATTGGTTCAAACCCTCCGCTACTGGGTGAAAGATGCTTCTTCGTTACATTTAGTACGCTTCTTTCTTTACAAGTATGATAATTGGAATAGCCTTATTACACTAAAGAAGTCCATTTCCCTTTTTTTAAAAAGGAATCCAAAATGCTTCTTGTTCCTCTATAATTCTCATGTATGTGAATCCGAATACATCCTCGGTTTTCTTCGTAACCAGTCGTTTTATTTACGATCAACATCGTTTGGACTCTTTTTTGAGCGAATCCATTTCTATGGAAAAATAAAAAAACCTTTTGTAGAAGTCTTTTCTATTCAAACCAAGCTAGGGTTGTTCAAGGATCCTTTTATTCATTATGTTAGGTATCAAGGAAAAGCCTTTTTGGGCTCAAAAGGCACGCCTCTCCTGATGAGTAAATGGAAATATTACCTTATCAATTTATGGCAATGTCATTTTTAC